TCTAATTACTGTTCGTTCTCTTAATTGAATTGCAATTAAACTCGGCCCAATCTTTTAATAAAAGGATTGAGCCGAAAACAAATAACTTATTACATCCATTTTTTTTAGATAGATACATACTTATTTCTAGATATAGAACAATAGATAAAATATAAGACTAAACAATTCAAATGTCTCTATTGGTGTGTTGGATCCACAATTAATTCGAGGGATCCTTAGGATTGGTATATTCTTTTAGATTATGAATTTCTATGGATCGAGCCAAGTATCACAACTCTTTCTACCCATCCTGTATATTGTCCTTTTTGTTACGTGCTGGAATATAAACTTATTACTTTTTTAATTAGTTAGTTATTAGACGAGATTTTACAAAAAAAAATTTTCCTATATAGTGAAGTGCTAATCGGGATTCCCACAAAAAATCCTTTTTTCAATACTCACACTCCTTATTAAATTAGTTAATAATCCTATTGATTGGATTTTTATGTTTATTCGGACAGGAAAAAGATATTCAAATAAATAAAGAATTTTTCATCGAATGACTATTCATCTATTGTATTTTCATGCAAAGCAAATAGGGGGCAAGAAAACTCTATGGAAAGATGGTGGTTCGATTCAATACGGTTTAAGAAAGAGTTCGAACACAGGTGTGGTCTAAGTAAATCAACGGGCGGTCTTGGTCCTATTGAAAATATCAGTGAAAGTGAAGATCCGAATAGAAATGATATGAAGAAAAATAGTCATAGTTGGGATAGTCGTGACAATTCTAGTTACAGCAATGTTGATTATTTATTCGGCGTCAAGGACATTCGGAATTTCATCTCTGATGAAACTTTTTTAGTTATGGATAGAAATGGGAACAGTTATTCAATATATTTTGATATTGAAAATCATATTTTCGAGATTGATAGTGGTCATTTTTTTCAGAGTGAACTAGAAAGTTCTTTTTATAGTTATTGGAATTTTAGTTATCTAAATAATGGATCTAACAATGACGATCCTCACGATGATCATTACATGGATGATACTCAATATAGTTGGAATAATCACATTAATAGTTGTATTGACATTTATCTTGAGTCTCAAATCTTTATTGATACTTACATTGTAAGTGGTAGTGACAATTCCAGTAACAGTTACATTTCTCGTTCCGTTTGTGGTGAAAGTAAGGGGTCCGATATAAGTACCAGCACGAACGGTAGCACTATAATAGAAAGTTCCAATGATCTGGATGTAACTCAAAAATACAGACATTTGTGGGTTCAATGTGAAAATTGTTATGGATTAAATTATAAGAAAATTTTAAAATCAAAAATGAATCTTTGTGAACAATGTGGATATCATTTGAAAATGAGTAGTTCCGATAGAATCGAACTTTCGATCGATCCGGATACTTGGGATGCTATGGATGAAGACATGGTTTCTTTGGATCCCATTGAATTTCATTCGGAAGAGGAGCCTTATAAAGATCGTATCGATTCTTATCAACGAAAGACAGGATTAACTGAAGCCGTTCAAACAGGTATAGGCCAATTAAACGGTATTCCCATAGCACTTGGGGTTATGGATTTTCAGTTTATGGGGGGTAGTATGGGATCCGTGGTTGGGGAGAAAATAACCCGTTTGATTGAGTACGCTACTAACAAATTTCTCCCTCTTATTATAGTATGTGCTTCCGGGGGGGCGCGTATGCAAGAGGGAAGTTTGAGTTTAATGCAAATGGCTAAAATATCTTCTGCTTTATATGATTATCAATCAAATAAAAAGTTATTCTATGTACCAATTCTTACATCTCCTACTACAGGGGGGGTAACTGCGAGTTTTGGTATGTTGGGAGATATCATTATTGCCGAACCCAATGCCTATATTGCATTTGCGGGTAAAAGAGTAATTGAACAAACATTGAATAAAACAGTACCTGAAGGTTCACAGGCGGCTGAATATTTATTCCAGAAGGGCTTATTCGATCTAATCGTACCACGTAATCCTTTAAAAAGCGTTCTGAGTGAGTTATTTCAGCTCCACGCTTTCTTTCCTTTGAATCAAAATTCAATAGAGCATTAAGTTCCTTTTTTATTTGTAGCAAACAAGTAGTTAGTTTATCAGAATCAAAGTAAAACGAATATGAATGGGGTTTCTTTGTTGACATAAGATATAAATTGTAAAAAGAAATCAAAAGTTGTGGATAACTCCTTTTATATATATTCTTGATTACTAATTCAGTTAAGAGGCCTCTATCAACAAGAAAAATAGTGAATTCTTATTTTCGTTAAATTCTAGGAAAATAAAAAATTTTTGTTCTACGTCTTACGTATGTATATATAATCCAAAGATAGAATTCTAGAATATAGAAACTATAGATATGATATATGCTTTTGTACCTTCTATACTCACTTCTATACTCACTTAGATATAATATTAATATAAATTTATACTAATCTTTATCTTTATAATATAAATTAATTAATTAATATAAATAATAATATTTATAACAGGTACAAATAGTAAATTGAGGTATCCTTTATATGACAACTTTCGACTTTCCCTCTGTTTTGGTGCCTTTAGTAGGCTTAGTATTTCCGGCAATGGCAATGGCTTCTTTATTTCTTCATGTTCAAAAAAATAAGACTGTTTAGATCTGATGGGCCCAACTCTGATCCATTTTTTTTTTCAAAACTAAGACTTGTATCATAACGCAGATACCTATTTAGTGTAAGAAAAGAAGGTATAACATGCGGCGCTTCCGTCGAAAAGGGGCTCTTTGGCCTGTAGAAAGATGATATGGGGGTAAAGGAATTCTATCTATTTGAAAAAATCTCAGGATCGCCGGATGGCTGAACTGTAAAATCGGTACATCTATATGTATATTGATGGGATCATACGAAGGGTATGTTTTTTTTATTTTAGATCTAACCAATTTGATATTGATAAATTACTCTTAAAGGTTCACATCAAACTAGTACTAGTTGATGAGAGTTACTTCGGAAACAAAAAGAGTAAAGTCTAGGGTATTCTCTCAATTCCAATAAAACGAAACCAGATCAAGTATGAGTTGTCGATCAGAACATATATGGATACAACCTATAACGGGGTCGCGAAAAACAAGTAATTTCTGCTGGGCCATTATCCTTTTTTTAGGTTCATTAGGATTCTTATTGGTTGGAACTTCCAGTTATCTTGGGAGAAACTTGATATCTTTATTTCCGTCTCAGCAAATCCTTTTTTTTCCACAAGGGATTGTGATGTCTTTCTATGGGATCGCGGGTCTCTTTATTAGCTCCTATTTGTGGTGCACAATTTCGTGGAATGTAGGGGGTGGTTATGATCGATTCGATAGAAAAGAAGGAATGGTGTGTATTTTTCGTTGGGGATTCCCTGGAAAAAATCGTCGCATCTTCCTCCGATTCCTTATAAAGGATATTCAGTCCGTCAGAATAGAAGTTAAAGAGGGTATTTATGCTCGCCGTGTCCTTTATATGGATATCAGAGGCCAGGGGGCCATTCCCTTGACTCGTACTGATGAGAATGTTACTCCACGGGAAATCGAACAAAAAGCTGCCGAATTGGCCTATTTCTTGCGTGTACCGATTGAAGTATTTTGAGAAATGAGCTGAGAGAGTGAATGCTTTCTCAGCAGGAAGGAAAAATTAAAGAATCCCACTTTTCTATACCATAACTTAACTGAAGTTTCTTCATAACGCTCATTCTAGTCAAAGAAGACGTATACGTAACGTAACAACCACAAAACAAAACCGTTTTTGTGGTCTTTTATGTGTATGGAAATCTACACAACTAAATTCAATACCAAAAAAAATTAATTAACAAATGGAAAAAATGGATTCATCCTTTCTATTTTCTATCAAAGCAGTTCGAAAAACATAAATTTTTTTATTCCGGACTCTGAGTAGTCAGTGAAAATTTTTAAAAATAGAAGATATTTTGATATAATGATAGAAAAGAATATTCATTACCTAAATAAATCGGTTTTTTCAGGCAGTCATTGATTCGTCGAAAAGGGGGATACTTGCTTCGAATTTGACCAATTACTAGATCTGGAAACAATATAATATTTTTTTGTTAACTCTTTGAATTCGAAGTGGATTCTTCATCTATTTCTGTATTCTTTCTACATTCAAAGACTAACTCCGAAATCACAAATAAAAAACAAAACAGTGAATAGATTCATAAGTTCGATACTTTGTAATAGAACTTATGCATGAGAGAAATATTGGATGGCGTAGAGTCAACTAATGAGGTCGGTTCATTAAAAATTCATAGACGAAATGAAAAAATGTCAAAAAAGAAAGCATTCAACCCTCTTTTATATCTTGCATCTATAGTATTTTTGCCCTGGTGGATTTCTCTCTCATTTAATAAAAGTCTGGAATCTTGGGTTACTTATTGGTGGAATACTAGGCAATCTGAAATTTTTTTGAATGATATTCAAGAAAAAAATATTCTAGAAAAATTCATAGAATTGGAGGAAATCTTTCTTTTGGAGGAAATGATCAAGGAATACTCGGAGACACATCTACAAAACCTTCGTATAGGAATTCACAAAGAAACGCTCCAATTAATCAAGATACACAATGAGGATCATATCCATACGATTTTGCACTTCTTGACAAATATAATCTGTTTCGTTATTCTAAGTGGTTATTCAATTTTGGGTAATAAAGAACTTGTTATTCTTAACTCTTGGGCTCAGGAATTCCTATATAACTTAAGTGACACAATAAAGGCTTTTTCGATTCTTTTATTAACAGATTTATGTATCGGATTCCATTCGCCCCATGGTTGGGAACTAATGATTGGCTTTGTCTACAAAGATTTTGGATTTGCTCATAATGATCAAATTATATCTGGTCTTGTTTCTACTTTTCCAGTCATTCTAGATACTCTATTTAAATTTTGGATTTTTCGTTATTTAAATCGTGTTTCTCCGTCACTTGTAGTGATTTATCATTCAATGAATGATTAAAAAAGAATCTACTGATATT